GGTGCATGTACGGTTCGTAAGGGATACAATTTTACCCTAATCAACCGACTTTATCGAGAAAGATTACTTTTTTTAGGCCAAGAGGTCGATAGCGAGATCTCGAATCAACTTATTGGTCTTATGGTATATCTCAGTATCGAGGATGATACCAAGGATTTGTATTTGTTTATAAATTCTCCTGGTGGATGGGTAATACCCGGAGTCGCTATTTATGATACTATGCAATTTGTCCGACCAGATGTACATACAATATGCATGGGGTTAGCTGCTTCAATGGGATCTTTTATCCTGGTCGGAGGAGAAATTACCAAACGTTTAGCATTCCCTCACGCTCGGCGCCAATGAGTTTTTTTTTGAGAGGAAAAAAAGACTATGCCTTCGCCATCTGAAACATTAAGTAATAATAGCATGGCACTTCGAATTCGATATGAGAAAATTGGATTTCTATGTTATTTTCAAAACATTTGATTATGTATCGAAAGAGTAGTATGAGATGAAGAGTATTCCCGATTTTTTTATCAGGAGTTCTTTTCAGCGTCACAAACTTTTCTTCATACCAAAAGACTCGTAACAATGAAAGAGTAAAAAAAAAAAAGAATTTCTTCTTCCGTATTTTTCGGATCAAAAAGACACTTTGGGATTGCTGAATTACAGACGAAATAAATATATAAAGCAACGGAGCCATCATAGTATTTTTGAACTCCTCCAAAAAGAAGGGTGGTAATTGGATTGGATTATTTACCGATCTGGATCTGATCGATTCTTTATTTTCTCTTTCTTCGCTTCCAACCACGGAAAATCAAAGTGAATTCCATTATACAGCCGTATGCAATACGCAAAAGATGCATGTACGGTTGTTCTTATCTATCTTTTTTTTATGTTAGTCTCTATTTTTTCTCTTCGTCTCGTCATACGAGATAGAAGAACCCCCCTTAGGGTATATCATCAGGGTAATGATTCATCAACCTGCTAGCTCTTTTTATGAGGCACAAACGGGAGAATTTATCCTGGAAGCGGAAGAACTATTGAAATTGCGCGAAACCCTCACAAGGGTTTATGTACAAAGAACGGGCAAACCCTTATGGGTTGTATCCGAAGATATGGAAAGAGATGTTTTTATGTCAGCAACAGAAGCCCAAGCTCATGGAATTGTTGATCTTGTAGCGGTCGAATAAAACGAATAAAATAAAATTTTTCTATTCTTTTAGTAATAGTTAATTACGATTTTTTCTTGTTACTGGGTTTACCATTACAGATTTAATATTATATTAACTTCTATTAATTCGAAATAATTCATAATCATTCGGTTAGGATTGATCTAAACCAGCCCATTATGCATATGATTCATCATGCCAACTATTAAACAACTTATTAGAAACACAAGACAGCCAATCAAAAATGTCACGAAATCCCCCGCTCTTCGGGGATGCCCTCAGCGCCGAGGAACATGTACTAGGGTGTATGTGTGACTCGTTCAAATTATGAGCTGGAACAAAAGCAAATGAAAGGAAATAATTTTTCCAGTATCGATGATCAGTACCAGTGAATAGGATTAAATGGAAGAACTCCAGTAACTATCTAAAATGAAAAAGATCTATTCATCCATTGTGTATGAAATTTATGGTTTCGATTGGTGTAAATTAAATCCGATTTAAGATGAGAAAAATTTCCCATTGGCAGCGAACGTTATCCATTAAGCGGGGAATCGAATTTTTCGAGCAAAAAAATTATGCTCCCATTCTTGGAAGAACGGACTAACAGGGTCAGCTACCCAGCTAACCTTCAAAATTAAATACCGTTACTGTATAGGTGGATCTCATTGTGAAAGACCTATTACTGGAGAATTCATAGGTAGAGCCAACAAGTTTGAACTGTACAAGTTATCAATAAGATTCAGTATCAGTAAATGAAGCAAAGGGCTCCGGTGTATAGAGAGGGCCTCACCGTTTAAGAAGTAACCATAGAAACGAAGGAACCCACTATTTCTTTATTCAGCTATATTTAATTTGAATTTACATTTTTTTTGTCTTGTTTCAAGGCGAAATGTCTAAAACTAAAAAACGAAAAAAATCGTGGTCGGGAAGGTTATAGTAGCAAAAGCCATTGGAATTTTTATTTTATACATCGGAAAAATCCGTTTTGTTATTAAGAGAAGGGAGAAAAGAATAACTCAAAGAAAGAAAATCAATTAGTTATTCTAGTTATTCATCAAAGTTGCATTTATTCAATGACTAGAGTTAGACGAGGATATATAGCCCGGAGACGTAGAATAAAAATTCGTGTATTTGGATCAAGCTTTCGAGGGGCTCATTCAAGACTTACTCGAACTATTGCTCAACAGAAAATAAGAGCTTTGGTTTCGGCTCATCGAGATAGAGATAGACAAAAGAGAGATTTTCGTCGTTTGTGGATCACTCGGATAAACGCAGTAATTCGCGAAAACGGGGTATACTATAATTATAGTAAGTTTATACATGATCTGTACAAGAGACAGTTGCTTCTTAATCGTAAAATACTTGCACAAATAGCTATATTAAATAGGAATTGTCTTTATATGATTTCCAATGAGATTATAAAAAAAGAAGATTGGAAAGAATCCCCCGAAATGGTTTAAATGAAGTTCCCCGGAGTTTATTCTCCGGGAAGATAGGGTCGAAATTAGTCTGAGAAAATGCGATAAATAAATAAAAATCAACAAACCCATTCAAAATAAAAAAGATTTTTTCCGATTTTTATTATCTTACGACATGACAATCAAATCTCGATTTTTTTAGAACAAAACAGCAATCCGTGTTTGAGTTCAGATTCAAATTTTAATTCAAAACAAAATTTTGATTCAACTATCAATTAAATATTTAAATCTTATTATTTATATTTATTTTTGGTTCTAAAACTAGTAGTTTTAGTAGTCGACTCGATTCTTTCAAATTGTTTCTCATTATTAAGAAAAGGTAACAAAGATAAAATACGAGCTTGTTTTATAGCAAGAGTAATTAATCGTTGTTGTTTCAAGGTCAATCTATTCACTCGCCTAGATAATATTTTTCCCTGTTCACTAATAAATCGACTAATTAAACTCATATTTCTATAATCAATTCGATCCCCCGATTGGATCGGGGGCAAACGCCTACGAAAAGATCGCTTGGATTTAATAAGGGGTCGCTTGGATTTATCCATAGTTTGTTTAGTTTATTCCTTATACCGAAAATCCTATTTCGGCCGGACCTTAAAAAAAATTAGAATTAAGAAATAGGATTTGGTTTGTTTATTTAGATTTTTTTATATTTATATTGAATTATATTATATATTAATATATTTAAATATATTAAATAATATAATAATTAAAATTAAAGTAAAGTTAAATTTCTATAATTAAATATTATAGAATGAAAATCGTTTTGTCCCCTTCCTTGAAAGAATGATATGATAGACAGACGTTTGGTTCGATCTATTTCTTTATCTCTCCATGAATTGTATGTTTGGAACAATAGGAACAGAATTTTCGCAATTCCAACCGACTAGGCGTATTGTGTCGATTCTTTTGAGTAATATATCTGGAAATGCCCCTCGATTCCTTATTAACACTCTTTCGAACACAACCGGTACATTCCAAAATGACTTTTATTCGGGCATCTTTACCCTTAGCCATGAACCTAACCTCCTTTGGATTTTTGATTCAAGCAACTTTTCTATTTTTTTTTTTTTTTCGACCGAAGTGAAGAAGAAAGGAAAAAACTAGAAGTTGCTAACTCGAAAGAGTAATATACTAATATTATTAGTAAATAAATTAAAGTAAATAAATATAAGAAATACTACGCAATCAAACGGTTTCTAACTCTATTTCTAATCACAGTATTTCGGTTAAGTATCTTGTATGATACTCTTACCCTAGATTCACCCCATTTTGATTCCAGTTTTGATGAGGTTGAATCTATTTTTCTTCTTTTTTATTCTACTTTATATTATTATATTATTTAATATTTTATTATTATTTAAATTTTAAATATTAATAAAAATAAAAAGAGGAAGAAGAAAGAAAAAAGGGGGAGGATTAGTCACAGATAGTGGATTCTATCTCTAATCCTCGTTACCCCCTTCCCAGGTCAATAACTAGAATGAAAAAAAGGGGAATGTCAACGCATCTGGGAAAAAACGATTGATTTCTATTAATAGACCCGCTAAAGACCCAAACCATAGAGTACTTAGTACCGGCGCCACGGAAAGATATGTTTTTAAATCTCTCATTGAAAATCCTCCTTCTTTTTTATAATATAATAATATAAAAAAAGTAATACATATCTAATGTATGGCCAAATGTATATAGTTAAAGTTAAAGACTACTTGTGTTTGGACACGAAATCCCTAAGTTAAGTCAAATTAAAATGTACAATGATCCTGTAGATAAGATATTTTTTTTTAAGATTTAAGAAAAGAGTCGCGTGTCCCTTCCTACTACGCATTCCCGAAAAGTCTTTTTTTTTTTTTTTTTTACTTTACTATTTACTTTCCGACAGGGTTGTTTTTCCTAGATATTCCAATACTTTTTGTATCTACCTTATATGATAAGAGACCAAAAAGAAGAAATGACAAGATATATTATGTATATAGGAAATAACAATGTGGAAAACAGGGCAAGGATTCTTTACAATTACACTATAAAATTAAAACCAATTGAATTGAGAGGGATGTAGCGCAGCTTGGTAGCGCGTTTGTTTTGGGTACAAAATGTCACGGGTTCAAATCCTGTCATCCCTACCTAATTACTTTTCCTCTGAGAAGTAAGGAGGAATTAATTGAAATCTATTAAAAATAAAAACGGAATCTCTCATTTTTCTCATACTCTATGATGATAATGTAGTTTTGGGTTACAAAAAAAGTTTTCTTTACCGTCTTATCTATTGTGATAAGAACGCGCTCTTAGTTCAGTTCGGTAGAACGTGGGTCTCCAAAACCCGATGTCGTAGGTTCAAATCCTACAGAGCGTGATTCCATTCTTCATT